AAGGTTCTCCTCAGGTAGTCAAAAGAGAAGTCTGAGTCCCCCTCTCTTTTATCGTGGAAGAAGAGTCAGATATAAGGATACCTCCTAGATTGAAGAAGCGCACTCCCATCCAACCTTTTTCTATTCCGGTTAAGCCTTATCAGTACGCCTGGGAGCTGTGTTCTTCCTGCCACTACTGAGATTGAATGACCTTTTTGAGAGGATAGCTAGCCAAGCTGTCTATCACTGACTGAAATCCCGAGCTTTGAAAGAATTTAAATCATGATTTACTACTATATGTATGAAAGTGCTCGACCTATAAACTTGACCTACCTACCGTAGATAGATGCGATGATTTATGGCCTCGAGAATGCTGTCGCTAACCTGTTAGGGGGCCCTGGGAGTACCATGAGTTGATGTGTAGAGATAGGACCGGTCGAGCTATTCTATCCTTCTCGGGGTGAGTTGCGAAGCTAGTTCCCGAGTTCTTATATTTATAAGAAAAGCAGATTAGTAATAGTGCAACTACTAGAAATCGAAACTCCAATTTGACCCTCCTAAGAGGACTGGTTTAGCTTTTCAACATTCTTCCATTAGCGATATGTTTAACACATCTAAGTCAAGCAGGGACTTTTATCGGTTACAGTAGCCCGGTTCCCCAAAACTGGTTCTCATCCGAGGAAGTGCAGAGTTGGTCAAGTGCTCTCTCTCTCCTATGTCAACCTCTCCGGCTCCGTTTCGGTGCACTCTTGGCCCGCCGCCTTCTCAATCGGGATAACTGTCAAGATTAGCCTACCGATGGATTCAGACAGATAGAATCCATTACTTACGTCATTTTTGGAAGGATTGAATTTCGCTGATCGGATCGCCACAGCGGAGTTTCCCGCCAACAGTCTCACAGCCAGACTAGACGGCCTGACCGGACACGTCGACAGTCACTCACTACTCGTTGGTGCCCAAAGTCTGATGTCTGATGGCTTTTCGCAACCCTTCTCGAACTGTATGGAAGAATTCGGGAATCCCCTGGGATGAAAGGCTCTATCACGATAGCCCGCCTAACTCATGCATAACCGCCTTATTCGGATGCCATGAAGGAAAGAAAGGCTTTTGCCTAAAAATCATAATCCAGTATGATGAGCAGTACAACATGTATGGCAAAGTCATGCTCGAGGCCCTTTTGGTATGTTAGCTTCTGTCCTCCTGTAAAGCTAAAGAAGTATGGGGCCCCTCTATAAGTATGAGGAAGCAGTTAGTTAAAGCCTACCATCCGATATTCGTTACGCCGACAAGCTAATAGCTCTTCCTTGTTTTAGTTACCGCTCTGTGGGAATCTCATTTATGTTTTCCTTATTCTATGACACCAGAATGAAATGCTCGTACACAATCCAAGGGATTCACTTCATTCTGGTGTCATAGAATAAGGAAATGAAAACATTTACCTTGTTCACCGGGTTCATACTCAGAAAAGTATGCCACGTATGTCCTTCTTGGTCTCTTTGTTTGTGGCCAGGGGAAGTCGCATGAATAACGAAAGATACAAAAGTAAGATGCCCACTAGTCTGATTTTATTGATCACTAGCCCTTACTTACTCTCAGTCACTGATTCAAGAACGAATACCGAGACAGCCGTTCCCTTGCCGGTCTACTGCCTGATGGCTTTACATCGCTAAAGAATCTGTAATTGACAGCAAGAGCTAAGAATCAATAAAAGGAAAGTACCAATTGGATTGGCAATGTGCGCTCAAACCAGCTACTAGTCTCTGTGATCACTTATGTCATTTCAGTAACCATCATTCCGCCAGTGAATGTGTAGCGAAAGAAGGGAAAATCACTGCCCTTTCTGAATACATCTGACTGGTTTACTTTCAATCAATCTTCAGAGCACAGAGGGAATTACCCACACCGAACAGCATGTGTTAAGCATTTCGTTTAGGCAAATAAGAGCTCGCATAGCTTCTCTAATCTCCCTTCTCTAGCCTTTCTTCGGGAATAGCGGGACGGGTTCCCTATATTACGAGCAACTATATACAATCCTAAAGGGGAAAGCTTCTCTCGAATGTATGAAGGAGAAGAGATACCCGAAGGCATCTTTTCAGAAGCATTTCCTACCCCGCCTGAAGCTAGCATATACCCGCCATGGCGAAGAGGCCATATGTTGCAGAGGTGTGTCGAGGCCTGCTACGCAGAGGCTCACAGGGAAGAAAGAAGGGCAAGTTCACCTTGATAGCTATAATGGACAGGGGGCATGGCGGCCGTGGTCCTTTTCTCTTACGGAGGATGATGATGAGGATTTACTCACTGATGAAGACGCCATGAGTCAAGATGAGGAAGAGGTTTTGAGTTCGAGTTGGAGTGGAAGCAGTGAAGGAGGCGAGTTCCCTAACCTACGCGAGCCTAAAGAGAAGAGAGTTCAGTCTACGAAGGCTTCGGGTTCTCAGTCCGGATCAGTCCCACGCAGGCCGCAGAGAAAGAGACAAGGAGGAAGAAGGGGGCACTACGGGAAGAGCATCCCTGCGCAACGACATAAATCGCGCCACTTGAAGTGCGTGCTTTACTTTGACTATCGGGCATGAAAATCTCGCTTTCTTTCTAGTACCGTCTGTGATCAAAGATCGTTCCGGATTCGTCGGTCAGGAGTGAATCAGGCTTTGGGGGTCGGTAAGAACCATCAACTAATAAGGCTAGCGCTTTCGACTTGGACTAAAGGGCAATCCTCCCCCTCTGCCAGCAAGATAAGGCCTTGGTGATGGCTGAAATCCGCATGCATTTTAAAAAGAAAGAATGGCATCACCGACTCTCTACCATCGACCCTATTCTCTCACGTAGGATCACCAACCATGGCCCCAACCACGGTGGTTCATGACTGGGCTAAATGCATATGGATCGGAAGAAGGATCCGGATGCCTTGCATATCGCCCACAAATGCTTTCTAAAGTCTTAAGCAGAAGAAGAGGAAGAACGAAGCTTTCCACTTATCAATTCTTCTATTCGGAGGTCGTACGAATGAGGAGAGCAGCTACTTTTTGACTTTCAACCTACGACCGAAGTCAAGGACTTGACTGGACAGACTGATTGAGAGACAGACCAGGCAACTTTCTATTCTATAAAGAAGAGACCTTATTTATTTCCTTATGATAGGCCCACAGGATAGAAAAGTAGATCGTTCAACTCTAGCTTCTGTTTTCAGGTCCCACATTGAATCTCAAATCGATCTTTGCTACATGCTGCTTAAGACATTGAATTCGAAGAAAGAGATAGTGAGCAGCTGACTTGCAACCTAGGACCTAGGGGCGGGAAAGAGGATATTACCCCAAGACTTACTTTCACTATGCATTCATTCGTGCACTATCTAAGATCCGATTCTCTAGCAACCTATTTTGAATATTGATTCATCTTCCCATCCTCTTCTTTCTATCTCCGTAGTCAGTCTGGCTGCATACTCCTTCTGGATGAGTTCTGTGGCAAGCTGACGGATTCTGCAACTTCTTATCTTCCGAAAGAACTTTTTTTTTTTCTAAGAGCGGATATTTCAAAGAGAGCACCGGATCTTGCATGAATGTGCACATCCGATTTGTTCACATCTTGAATATGACCCTTTGCCATAGACCAATTGCCAGAGATTGGCTAGCATGAGGACAGATAGGCTAAAGAGAGGGGTTAGCCCTAGTTTATTCTGCACTCCCTACCTTAAGAGGGGCATAGCGCTTGCTAAAGGAATGCTTACCGAGAAGCTTCCCTGGTCACGAGCGAAGGGGGAAAAGAAATAGACTATAAAGCACAGACTGCATACGAGATAAAGATCTGATTTGCTGGAACTGGAAAGAAAGATCCTCTTTGCGGAATCAAAGAGAAGAGCGGGGAAGACGGGATATTAGTTAAAAGAAAGAAGGGATTGGATTAACCGAAGAGAAGATCCTTGAGGCAAGGAGATAGCAAATGGGAGTCCGTCTTTCTTTCTTCTCGGCCTAACGACTGAACTCTTATTGGGAGGCTGTCTTCTTTAAGCGAGCGAATTAAAAAAAAAATTTCCTTTACTAATCTAATAGAATACCCCTTCTCGATAAGTAAGGTAGGGGGCTTGCTGAAGATTTCCAATATTGCCCAGGGCTTGGCTTATCGCCTACTCCTGCTGGTGAAGAGGAAGGCAAGAAGGAAGATCTTGGCGTCTCAGGGACAAATGCCACAGAAGTAGCTGTTTTCGCGTTTCGAGTTGTTGTCGCAATTGAATCATCATAGGTATAGGTAAGTGTTCCATTAACCGGTCTTTCAGGTCTTGTTGGTGTGATCGTATCCTCTGTGAGAGTAGCCGGTGCTAATCTTTTCTGTTACAGTAAGAGCTGCAATTGAATACGGTGTTCTCGAATAAGCCGCTTGAGAAGAAGCGGCTATTTCATCCCGTCTGTCTGTAGTAAGCAATTCCTTTCCGGGCTGTGATTGATAAAATATCCCCCGGTCTCCCCGATCGGTTTCGGTTCGGTGGTTGGTTTTTGGTTTAATGAATATCTTTACTTCCTATTAGCCTCGGCCTTACCCGTTCGATTGATTGCTATAAAAGTTTGAAAGGTAGGTTTTGTCAGTGATTAAATGGAAAGGAAGGGAAGAGGTAACTCACCAACAGGAGGAGGATATGAAATAGAGCACCAACAACCGTTCTACTCGAGCGGAACTTCTAACTGAAGCTTCTCACGTTTTTCAGCAGGGTCTGGGCTACGGGGTCCTTTTCCAACCCCTCCCTTATGCGTTCGGGGATGGCCCCTTTGAGTTTGCTCATGTCTGCTATATCTTCTAACTTGTTGGATGCCAACTCGGCCTTTCGACTTAGTGCGTCGGCAACTTGATTTGATTGGCCCTCCCGGGCTTGTACTCGAGGACCATGTCGAACCCCACCAGAAAGTCTTGCCACCGTGCCCGCTTGGGGTCTGAGTAAGGAAAGAGCTCGTAGCCACGTTATCGGTCTTGTTGATAACCTTGAGCCCAGCGAAGACTGCGCTCCAGCAATTCAATGATCTCTGTGACTTGGCTATCAAGGTCACTCGCCACGAGCGCTTGCTGCGAAAAGTCAGTTCGAAAGGTCGGACTTGATGCCATCTTCAAAAAAAAAGGATAATGCCCAAAAAGCGTCTGCTAAGATTAACTGTAAAAAATCGGATGCTGTCAAACTTGCCTGCCTTAGTGCAGTTACTCTCTCTCTCTTTTCTTTCTCTCAGCTCAGTCTTTGGAAAGAATATCTAAAGGATTTATTTCTCACCTACTATTTTCATTAAAATAAAATTCCCTTCGCCTTACACGGACTTCAAAGAGTAATTAAGGCGTATTGAATTCAATTCTTAGTTACGGTTCAAAGAAAGCCCTCAATCGGGAAGGTCTGACTTTCAGGTTGTTCTTTGGCAGGGAGAGAACGAATGCCTAGAAGAAAGAAGCACTTCAATTGTAAGACCAGTCCCTTTTAAGGCTAAATTGTCAATAGGGCCTAGTCTTATTCGTTGATCCACAAAGAGATTCATGTGCACAAACCTCCCTCAGAGCTAATTCAATATTAGTGAGAGTCGTAAGCCTTGTTTTCGGGAATTGAATAAAATAAATAGTACTTTGCCTCTTACCTGACTTTACTCTATCAATGACTTTGCGGCAAAGACAGTTAACTCTCCTTCCAAGCCTTCTACTGTTACTGTACTTTTTTTTAGCATTAGCAATCTATCTGCCATTGAAACAAAAATAAGGCGAATAAACTTCCGGAGTCAAGGCAGCGAGTGAGCCGAGGAGAGGTTAAGTGGAATCAGCAGCTAGCTTTTTCGGGGTCGGGGCTTTACTCTGTCTGTTGGTTATAGGACAAAAGGCCAGGGAAGGCGGCTAGCTGGTACTTAGTGCCTATCAATGAGAGCTATCGGATTGGCATGGAAGATAGAACAACGAAGGTAGCGGCAGAGATCAAGGTGCGGAAGGAATGCTTGCTGGCTAGCACTTTATCTTAGACGTCTATCTCACTGTGAAACTCCTAGTTCTAAGACTAGGGATCTGTTGACTACGCATCTTCATCTGTATTTTGATGATAGTCATATGGACCCAGTGAAGTGCCGCTGTCCCTATGACTTTTGCTCTTAGCTGCAGCCCTATCAGGTATGTTTGTTGGTTTGTATCTTGTTTGTTTATGATCTCCTGCTTTGCCGTTACTCCTCGCGATGTCTATAGCAAGGTAGTCAGCAAATCGGACATAATATATTTCTTGTTTTCTACACATGGGCAGGGCGAACACATCTAAGCGATTCAGCATTCGTAGGAATGGGGAATAGAAAATAGAGTACGAAGGGGCTTTTTTTAGAACTATTATTAGTCAGCTAGGAATCAACAGGATGTCATTACTTTAAAGCTGCTAGCTTAGCGAATCCCCTTGCTTTTATTGAAAGAGTACGATCTTCGGCCATATGTCCTCCTTCTACTCTTGTTAGAGCATAACGGTTAGCAGATAGTAGCTGAGCATTAGAGGAAAGAAGCAAGCATAGGAAAGGTAGCGGTGGAAAGCCCCACGGAGCGGTAAAGCATGATTTTAGAATAGAGTCTTAGGACTTGCTTGCTCTCTATGCCCATTTCTATTTAGTCAAAAGGCCAGTGAAAGCAATCGAATAAGGACGACTAAGCTTCTAACAAGTATCGCTAAGAAAGCGCAATCAGGCAAATCCAAGTGAGATCTCTATGCTCTTTGGCTTATCTGTAACAGTTAACTGTCGTCAACGATGATGAATATGAGGAAAACCTTCTTCATGGCCGATTGAGTCTAGTCAAAAAACATGTTCAAGCTAGCTCATAGGCAGAGTATAGATCAATGAAAATGCTCAAATAGTTTAGTAGCATCTGCCCTGCCGGCCTTTCTATTCAATAAAAAGAAGTCTAAGAGCTATTGCAATAGGTCTATGGCAAAGGGTGCAATCTCCTTCCCTTGTCTTTGTATTGGTATCAATGCACAAATGCTCATCTCTATCTGTATACATTGCTTGATTAATGCAATCCTCTTGCTTCGCAACCTTCCCTTCTGTCTCAATCGATCGTGTCCTGACTTAATCCATTATCTTCCCTTCCTTAGTAACAGGCAGCAGCAGAAGTAAATAGACAGCTATAAGTAAATATGCGCGCTATCTATCTTTTTTCCCCTATCTCTTGCAATCGCTCTTCTGTCAACTGGAGAGTCTCTCCTTTCTTTTCTTTACATGACAGTTTACCGACTCAACCCATCATTTCTACCGGAAAATTGGACTACATATCAGACATTTGAAGCTGGAGCTGAGCGAGGATCGGATTCTGAGACTCGAAACAACTCGGCACTCGCATCGGTGAAATAACGTATAATAGATAGACCTGGAAATCTATGCTTTCTGGCCCCTCACTTCCGGTCGGTGCGCCTCCCCTCTCTCTGGAGTTCGCCGCTTTCTTCCTGTGAGTGAATCCTATCAACTAGACTCTTCCGTATGTGAAATTTTCCTTTCAAGCAACCAAATTCAGCAGTGACATCGAAATGTGAGATTTAAGCCTTTTCCTTCGCATTTGCTTGTTAACAACGAGCCAACCTTCTGAGGGTTAGGTGAAGGTCTCGTTCCTGGACTGTCCATACATAAGAATAGTATTATTAACCGTAGTAGCAACAATTACTAATTATATAAGTAAGAATCAATCTGGAAAGACAGCATTAGATACCTCAGAACTAAGAAGAATGCCAGCCGATGAGACTGACCGATTGCTATCCTAGCTCTTTCTCCGCTCCATCCCCAACTTCCTCAACCAAGCCGATAGGACAGAACGACGAAGACAGGGAACTGGCTTCAGAGCAAGGAAAGAATGGATTGCTACCCTTGGAGAGCTAATGGTACTGGACTGATAGCGCACTGATTGAACCGAGCTGGACTGAGACCGTTGGGAGGGCAAGCGGAGAACAGGCTTGGCACAGGAGACTTTCTATATCAATCCACAGCTATATCGGTAGCCTGCTTGTTGGTCAAGGATAGGATTGGCATAGTACAGAGAAGAATATACCTGACATGCCTAGCTATCTCCCGTGAGCCAGCTTAGATGCCAAAGCAAAGGCTTCTCCTATCTGACTGATTAGCATCCAGTTCGGCTACTGCTGATCGTAGCGTAGTAGGCTTACTGAACAGAACTAGCTACTTCTTTCTTGTACAGCTATCTGATGCTATGCTTATCACAGACTGATTGTTTCTCTATTCAGAGACTAGCGGAATCCTTCTGTTACCGGATTTCGGGACCAGACAGCTTTCTTACCGGCTCGGCAGATATCAATGCTCCTGATGTCTGGACTGCCTTGAATGCCCGGAAGAGAGTGATAGCCTGAAGTCTGATAAAAGAAATAGCCTTGAATATAAGAGATAGAGATCGGTCCTTGGCTATAATAGCTAATAGGCTCGGCTCGCTACTGACTGATGACTTACTTTCTTTCACTAGGTATGATACTGCGGCAAGGGATGAATCAAGAAGGGAAGAAGGGCTGTCTTAGCCTCTGACTCCACATCCGTAAGAAGCCCAATATCTAAGAGAGTATGACTTCGTACCTCTCCTTTCAGTCTAGTGACTTCCTTTTGGGATAGTACCCGGGAAAAGGATGTCAAGACCTCACTCTAATATGGAAGCGTTGTAGGCTAGGTCAATCAACTTCATTCACCCGAAGGAGGGAGGAAGCCTCCATCAATCTTGTCCTGTATTGCGTGGCGGAAGGCTACGCAGTCAGCTGTGGCGTGACTATTACTGGCATGAAACTTGCATACGGGTTTCTGTCCCTTTAGTGCGTCTAACTGGACTTGATGCTCTGGGGACCCAACTAACCCGACTTTTTCCAAGCAATCATAGATCTCATCGGCCTTTGAGACATCGTACGTGAAGTCACGTGGCCAATTGCCAAATCAATTTGCCTGCAGTCCGCTCCATACCAGGCTTGTTTAGCATGGCAGCCTGATTGGGTGGGGCTTTGCGTAGAGCAAGGCAAACAACTGGCTTAGTGATCTTTATCACCGCCACCCAGCTTTCAATGTTCTGGGTTTGCGACAATAGCATAAAGATCTGCTGTTTTCTCAGTTGCTGGCTTGGTGGGATGAAATTCCATATGATTCGTGGACCGATAGCCCTCACCTTCCTCTTATTAGATTTATGGACGAATAGGAATTTCCCCTTTCTTCTTTTTTTGCGTTTCAAAGCAAAGTCTTGTGACTGTCAGTGACTCGGAAAGGAAAGTAGGCTCACCGGAATCTCTCCTCTCTTCTTAGGTCTTTTCTGTTTCTGATCCATGCATGGGTCGCATGAAAAAGGAGATCGATGGAGCTTTATTATCTTCTTCCTATCACTACGATGACGGTCTTTAAATAACTAAAAAAAAGAGAACCCTAGTGGTACCAAAACGGATGCTCATTCCAGGATAGTTTGAGCATCTCCTTCTCCTCGAGGATCTTCCCCTCCGTTGTGTTCCAAGCTGCTTTCACCCTGTGAAGAGAGATGGGGGAGACTCGTCGCTCAACCCAATCAGGTCTTTCGTTGAAAATCCTTTAAATTAAAAAAGTGCGAGTTTGGTGGCACTGAGACAGATGACAATCCTGATCCTGGTACTACATAATGAGAGAATCCTTTCACCAAAAATGTATAGAGATGAGTGCGCTTAAATTCAATAGAAATGGATGCGCTTCCTTGAATGAACTACATTCGATTCTTTTTATTTTCGGACCACCCTTGAAGCCTAAATTCAGTGGTTTTTGATTTGAGCGCTCTCGGGACGCAACGATTTCCTCTCTTTCGTTTCGGGGCGTACTTCTACTCTCGCCCTTCTCACCGGTGTTAATGGCGATCAGGCTAATGGTTTAACAAACCACGGTCCAGGGTTTCCGGCCCCGGAGCGCCCCCTGGCTACCACACACTCAATCCAATGAAAAAGCGCATAAGCAAGACTGCTGAAAAACTTTCTGAGCAAACTGGGCCTTTCTCATTAAGCTATAGCTTTATACTCTACCAGACGGTGACCGGCTTTCGTAAAAGCACCTTTGGGCGCTGGCTTTTCAAAACCTATAGCTTAATGAGAGAAGAGACTAGTAAGATAGAGTTCAGATTCCTTGTTATACGACATTTTTGTGGATTCTAACAACAATCTCTTTTTCACTACCACCGCCGTCCACCTAGTCAACTACCACTGGAACAGAGGTCGACCGCATAGACAGAACAGGTTGTGATTCCCGCCTTCGGGATAGGAAGACTCAACCCTTCCTTCCAATACTACAGCCGGATGGGCTTACCTCCAATACAAGACATCCAGAATACCCTTTTATCCGAAAAAGAGTGTCGATTCGCCGAGAAGAAAGAGGTGGAGCGGAGCTATGGTACGCCTTTTTAAGCGCTAGTATTGATGGGAGTAGTCGGTGCTATGGCAGTGGTTTGACTCCTAGATCTGACGATCCACATCGTCTTGTGCTGATCTGTTAACTTTTCTAGGGGAATAGGAAGTGGCGGTAGTCTTGCTCGTAGTTCCTCTTGGGGAGGGGAACGGACTATCCACTGACTCCGGCCTAGTAAGCTTTCGGAAAGCCAAGGATGTAAGAGCCGGGACAGCTTCCAGTGTTCAGTAATCGTTTCTCGTTGCCGGGATTTTACCTTCGACAGGACTGCTAGCCAGAGAGCCCTAATTCCCCCTCCTCGCAAGGCTAAGAAAGGGCGTAGGCGTAGGGCCGAGTGAAGTAGGTCTTGGTCCTTGAGTCAGCCCGGATGAGGATCGGGAAATTACCATCGAAAAGTGCAAACTCTTCCTATTTCAAAGCATAAGTTTACCCGGCCGGAAGTCTCTTTCATGCAGTCGAGGGGGCTGAGGGCAGAGACCTTTTTAATTTGATAATAGCAAGTCTAGTCCAGGTTTAGGAGCACATCCCCGGTAGCAAAGGAAGAAGGAAAAAGTGCGGCAGCTTTAGCTGCTTGTAGAACATTGTCTGAAGAGCTCACTGAAATACGGTTTCCAGCTCCTAGGATCGATCCTTGCATTCAAATAGGGGAGCTGCTCGATATTTTCTATCTCGGTTGATACCAGCACACAAAGATCTTCCCTATGAACAGGAGGCAAGATTTCCGCAGCTCTCTTCACTTTGACGATGATCCTAGTGTGAGTGGATGCGTAGTTTGAAAGTATTTCCACCTGAACCAGGGTCGTGCTGAACCTTTTTCTGGCTTACGTTCCTTTGTAGGAGGTCCACATGGACTTAGAATGAGGAAGTAAAGCATCGAATTCAATGTGTTCAGCATGGATTTCAAGATGAGGAATAGCACAAAAAAAGAGGAAGCGTCCGGCATTAGAGATGGCTTCAGACTCGACCTGAAAGGTGCCAGTTACATCTATTGGACCAGACGGAAATACAAGCTTTCTTGTACCCAAAGGGGCAGGACATAAACTCCATTTTCCCATTGCATGCGACAACTAGTCGAGAAAAAAGGGAAGAAAGCCTAAGCGAGCGAGACAAGAAGGAATTAAGGAGCTATTCCCTTAGTTTAGTGGCAGTAGCATCTTTCTTTCGAACATTCGGACATTGTAGACTCTCCTCCTTATAAGGACTGGGAAACAAAGACTCTCATTCCCGGATAACCAGGCAGTCTCGGAAGATATCTTACATGGAGGGTCTCCCGTAAGCCTTCAGGTCCTATAAAAAAATGGAGCTTACCGAGCTGAGGGTTTATGGAATTGAGAAATAGATGTCCTACCAAGGCAGTATGGAATAGAATGAAGGATTAGGGTTCTTGCGGGAAGAAGGACAAACCGGGCCCCTAGTGGTCCTTATCTTATCACGCCACACATGGAGACATCTCAAATAGGTAAATTGGTTTGGGAAGACGGGGAAAAACATCCATCGTTTAGGTTTCTGAGTAGCTAAAGTTAAGATAGAATAGGTCATCACATATCACATCCTGGGGTTGAAGAATGAGCTGCTTTCAAAAGTAAATGGCAAGCAGGAAGGGGAGTAGTAACGTCGTATTATCCAGAATAAGCAGTAGCAGGCCAGGCACTGGTCTTTCTTTCTATCTTATTGCAGTTCCCATAAGGAATTTCCGAGCTTTTGAAATAATAGCTGTTCTCTTTCTTCCATAGAGAAGGAACTTTTCCTTAGACTTTTGGAGCTTTGGCTTTGGTTTGGACCTGTACTAGTCCGAGAAGTGAGAGCACCAGGTTGGAAGATGCCGGTTCGAGAGGACCTGGAAGAATGCTAGTAAGAAGGAGGCTAGTTTGCTAGGTTGTAGATCTTCTCCCTTATTCTTTATAGAGGAATCCCCCAAATTCAAATAATATCTTTATCTGCGCCGTCAAAAGCCTAATTGAGACAAATCAGCTCTTACAGTTCTCCGGTCTTTGCTCTTGAAGATCCGCTCTTGAGAACCTCTATCTCTTTCTTCAAAGCCTCATTCGAAGCCAGTCAGTCTTACAGTATATTACCCGCAAGTTCATCTTCTTTGATAGTCTTAATATCCTATCCTGTCTATAATATTAGTAAGCCTCAGCAATCCAAGTTCCAGCAGGTTCTCAAACTTCAGAGGTGGCCTTACCTTACTTGGTAGAGCTCAATCCAAAAATAAGCGGCAAGATGGAAATTTCTATCAACGAAAAAATGAGTCTTGGCTAAGCCTTAGGCTAGTGAGTCCAAAGAGGCAGAGTCAAAGCAAGGACTTAGAGTTAGCAAACTGGCATACTTCACTTAATAAGTCTAAGCCGGAAAGCAGGCAAAGTCTAGCTGCCTATTCGATTCCTTAAGTCCCAGATGTCATCTTGAAGATTTTCCTTCTTGTCCTGCTCCGCCATGAAGAGAGAACAATTGGGAGATTGAGCCCCCCCCGATTGCTCCTTTCCACCAGCTGTCCCTCTTTGTTGTGCGCTTACCGGAGAGTGGGACGGAGACCAAGGTATAGAAGGATGTCCTCTGTGAAAGGCCCCTTGGAATCCAAGGATACTGGATATTCTCCTTTCCTTTTTTAAAAAAGTGGTGGAAGGCAGTCCCGAGACTATAATAATCAGTGGACTGCTCGCCGCATTGATTCTTTCTTTATCCCCGGATGGATATTGATAGATTCCTAGTACCGACCTTACTTCAGGGTCGGGGTCAGGAAGAGAAAAGATTCGACCTGGTTCAGGTTCACCTATATACCATTAAGCAAAAACGAAAGCAAGTTTAGGGTTAATTTAGCTATTTCCCGATCTGTCTTTTGAAAGGAACCCAACTCAAAGCATTCAGTCTCAAAGGATCTCATCGGGAAGCACTCTGTCCAGCAGCCCATGTTCTACACTGGCTTAATGGCTTGGTGGATGTCAGAGAGGTTTCAACTCTTATCACTCTTTCTTTGACGGCCGTTTGAAGACCAACCAGCACAAGAATTGAGTTCTAACGGAAGCGTCAAGACTTTTGACCAAAACGAGGTGCAGGATCGATAAGCAGCTCAACCTATTCGCAATTTAACTAAACCTGAGAGAATTTACATCGGAGAACAGGCCAATGGCCCAAACAAACGAGAAGAAAAGATAGGGGTCGGCCAACAACTGGCACGCTAGCCTCCCATCGACTAGGGCCAAGACAGGTAGAGGAGGGAGGTACGAGCTTCTTCTTATTTCTTTTCTTATACCTTTTCCTTCTCTTCCTCTATCTCTAAAAGGGCAGGGTCCCTACTTCCTACTAGACACGGAGGAAGAGCATTGGACACATGTAAGCTGCGACGGAAGAAGGGGAGTACTAATATAAAAGACAATGGGCGCTTAGGTCCCTATCATCAGTTGGCTTGCCAATCAACTGAAAAGCTTATCCCTCGTCGACTTAGGAAAAGAGGCCAGGTTCGGTACATGCCAAACTTGTCTATTCGCTTGAAAGCCAGCCTTAGGAACCTCAACAGCCTTGACGAAAGAAGGCTAGGCTTCTTGAACGAGAGCTAATCCGATCTGGGAAGTTGGACTCACCGGGCCTATCAGACTAGAGCTTTTCCTTGCTGGAGAAAGAGAGACTGATTGGATTGATCGTAGAGTGATCTCTCCCTGTAACTACAACTCGAAATTAAATAAGAGAATCAAAGTAAGGATTGCTAAGCTAGATTCAAGGTATGTCTATTGGTATGCCTGTTGATTTATTTCTTTTTTGCTAGGATTTGTTAATTTTCATTTTATTGGTTATACATCTACAGCACCTCTTTGATCGAAAGGAAGATCTAGTTCTTCCGATTAGAAAAGCTAGAACCAGAACTTGGATAAATAGGTCCCCTAGAACCTATTTCCCGCCCCTTAGTGGCCGATGGTGAAGCGCCTTACAGGAAGAGGTAAGGTAGCGCTCCAAAATTTCATACAAATAATAAAAATCCTTTCAACATAGTCCATGCGGTCGGTCAAATGCATTTCACCAAGTGGATAAGTGCCATCTACTACGGTATGACCACATCTATTTCCTGCCTGCTTGTAGCGCTTACCTGCTTTCACCGATTGGATTACTTGCTTTTACCTGGGACATGCCCCTGAACTGGTATCTCTTTTATTGGTTATTTAAATATGCGAATCCAAGCCCTTTATTTGTTTTCATAGGTTCGGTCATATTAATCGGTTCTCGATTTATGGTCTAGTAGCAGGATTTGACCTTATTCTCGCTTTCTTAGTAAGAGAATATTTTATGTCTAAAAAGAATAGTCCACTTTTTAAAGGGAATGCCACCTTAACTCCTAAGCTTTGAAACCTGTCCAATCCCATGTCTTAAGCTAAGCGATTAACCTTTATAAAGTGCTACGAATCGATTCACTCGTCTATTAGTAAGACATCCAATTCGAACAGAAATACCCCTACCGGACCGGAGGTTGCCCGGGCGGATGAGAGGATCTGATGTCAAAGACGGGTTTTGATTAGAATTCCCACTCTGAACGAAGGACCAAGTATGATTTTGCATAAGACCATTGTACTCCTCGGTCATGGCTTGAGGCCTGTGAGGGGACTTGGCAGCCTCAGTATAGCTGGTTGGTTCAGAGGGAGAAGCAGAGGTAGGAAGTTAAATATAAAGCGGTTCATAGCTTTAGTAGCTGTAGTGAGAGTAGTCGATCTTGGAGGAGGAGTAGGTCTTGGCCTTGGCAAGCCGCCCTTCCTTCTTGCGGTAAGTCAAGAATGAATGCCGTCCCTCTGCTTTCTTAGTATATCTGTCGCTCACTGAAGATCAGAAAATCTCTCTCGCCCTCTTGTCGCTATGTCTTTCTCTCGTGCTCTCGCTCTGTTTTCAGTCTTTATGTCCATCCTTTTTGCCTGAGGAATGAAGTAACTCAAACCAGATAATACAGAGAGAGGCTTACCCTACCTGTCGTCTTTCTTGGAGAGGGCGGTAGGGAAGTCACTCGAGAGCAGAGGCTTTGTTGAGAGAATAGGGGCGATAGCGGTAAGAACTTGTTCAGAAAGTGGGCAGGATTTTTCCCTATTGAAAAAAAAAAGTACCCTAGCCCTGGAGCTCCTCCTTTAGAGAGAGAAGAAAGTTCTAAAGCGTGAGGAAAAAGTCCCCCTTAAGAGTATAAAAAAGGGATGGATGAATTAAGATAGTGATGATGGTAGAGTTGGAAAAGTACCCAACTAATGCGAGGAAAGGAACTTAATTACCTTTCTCTAGGAGGCGATTGACTAATACAATTCAGAGAGAGAGTCGACTGGGTTGTAGATGCGACTGAATGAGGGGCCAGTTCCAATAAAAATCGAAAGAGGCCATAGGTAGCTGGCTGTGCCCTTGTCAATGTCGGGCTTCCCCTTCTCCTCCTGAATCCTCGTTGGTCCTTTTGAAATAAGATTCTCGGCCGCTTAAGAGACTGACTCTCTCTCTCTTTCTATCTTTAGACGCTATATCTTTAGAAAACTCGAAGAGTGACTACTGATTTCTGCTCGTACTTCCTCTCTCCTTAGTGTACTCGTGGGACTCGGTAGTGTGCTCGTGATACATCGCGCAAGAGCGCTTACAGCAGCTCGTAGCTATTGTATGCATGGGAGTGATGATATATTGATAGCACGAGCTAGCCGATTCGGATTGAGAGGAAGGTAAGTTCTTTTCTAATATATGAAGACCTGTGTCGCACATCCGCTGCTAGAAGGAGTAAGCTCGGGGTGAGATTGCTGCTTACTTGCTTGTGTCGCAGATCAGCTGCTAGAATAGGGTGCAAGGAAAACTTTCAAGCAGAAAGGCAGACGGGATAATCATTATAATACGATGATAGCACCTGATTAGCAAGAAAAGCTTTCCCTGCTCTCCTCTTAGCAATGATCTGTCTAGGGCTACTTTCAAAACAGCATATTCTGTAAGAAGACCCTCTTCATTGGCATTCTCCGACTTAGAATCTAATTCATACCCGGCAATCTACGATCTACCCAGCGCCTTAGTTTATGTTGAATAGGCATACCCGACTCCCAGCTAATTGTCAAATAAAGCTATCCGTGCTTAGCTTGAAAGCATTCTTTGAAGCAAAAATTCCGGTAAATCAAGCCTGCGTAGAATACTTAACTTTTCCATGTGCAAGACCACAAAAAAAAGTATTCCCCCCTAAAGCTCAGCTCTGCGAAGGCCTTTCGGAGATTGACCTTTCTTTCGAATTCGTATCCGTTGGCTAAGTACTTAGAAGCTTGGCCTAAGGGATGGAGAAGACAGGTTTCTTCTAGTCTTAGAAGTTCGTTTTGTCTTTAGTAGTACTTATCATATATGGGACTAGCTGTGAGCTTTGAGGAAAGCCTGTAAGTTCTCTTTCGACTTCCCCTGGATTCCCTTCTCTTCCTGGGGAGAGTAACTAAGTAAGGCCAGTCTATTAGGTGATCTGGAAGAGAAAGTGCTAATCTAATCACAACTCTTCTCTTATCCGCAGGGTCTTGTTCAGCTGTCTTTCTCCTTGGCTTGTACTCGAGATTGCCTTTTTGTTCGAAATCGATATCTTCCTATTGCCTTTGAGAAAGGGAACGAAGGAATTCCGTCTGTTGTCACAAGAATTGTTCTTGAATGCGAATAATCGATTGAATCCGATCTTAGAAGACTTGAAGGACTAGTGTCCAATCCCGGCCGATGTAGACTAGTCCCCTTTTGGCAGCACTTCCTCGTAGGGAACTACCAATTGTCCTTCTTTCTTGTGGTGGAACCTGGGATTCACCCTCCCAGAAGTGATTATCGCCAAAACAAAAAAAGACATCTTGAATTTCCCACAAGAGTCAAACTATAATAGTCTCCGACTCATATGGCGGCGGGGGCTGCGTTCCCCTCTCTTTCGTCGGTTAAGTGCTGGATGGGGACTGCATCGGTCGGCTATGTCCCTGGACCTCCTGGCTTCCCTGTCACGTCCGAACGTAATCAGAGAAGACCTGCCCAAGCACCACCTTGTGATCATAAAGATAAATATCCAATACAATCACAGGAAAGAGTACCTGATAAAAAACCTTAACGTATCAGGGTCGTACGCCTGGAACAGTCGTACAATTTCGGCGATTCAAAAAGGAGTATATCCCTCTCCCTTAGTGTCTTTCCACTTCCCTCGTTCAGGAACAAACCCTTCGCCTAATTCTTTTGAATCCCGGCCCGGTTTTTCCCCACTAACCAATTACGTTACGACCACTGAACAAACTTGGTTGACGAACATGGTTTATGCGCCGCTAATGTAGCGGCTTGTCGAGCATTTGACAAACTCACACCATCCATTTCAAATAGGACTTGTCCCGTGGACACACGAGCAATCCAACCCGTAGGATTTCCCTTTCCTCTTCCCATTCTGACTTCTGTAGGTTTCCCGGTAATAGGGATATCTGCGAAAACTCTTACCCATATCTTACCATTTTTTCGGAATTGTCCGCTCATAGCACGATGGAAGTGTCCGATTATAGCCCGACGCGCTGCTTCAATGGCTCGATATGAAAGACGACCAGCTCTACAACTTTGAGTGCCATATCTTCCAAAACCAAGTTTTGTTCCGTCTGGTTTGCAACCCCTACTACATCTGCCTTTACGATATTTACTAAATTTCGTACGTTTCGGATATAGCACGTCCCTTTTTTTTTTTACTATATGAAATCCACACTTTGACACCTGAGATTCCGTAACGAGTAGATACTTCCGCAGAAGCATAATCGATTTTCTGGTTAAATACATTACGAGATGTTTTTCCATACTTTCCGCATTCAGTTCTAGCTATTTCCGCGCCTTCTGATCGACCTGAACAACATATACGGATCCCCTCAACCCCTTTTTTCATTACTAATGGAATATCCTTCACTATTCTACTAAAAATGGAACGAAATGATCTTGTTTTCTTTCTCAGTTGAAAAGAGATGTCTTGAGCAATCAAAGAAGCACTTTGATAAACAGATTGGATCTTGACCGACTCAATTAAGGTATTAGTGTTTGTTCTATTAGACAACAAAGATCGCATTTTTATCACTTCGTTCAAATAAGAGTTGTACCCGTACGGAATTCTTCTGTTTCTCAGTATGATCTCTATCATCATCTCTATTCCCTTTATCCATTCTCCTATCCTACCTAGGTCTATGAATTTCTCTATCAATTCCATTACCTTATCCTTACCCATGAGGTTCCAACATTTGATCCTTAATTGACCTAGGAGTGGTTCCCGGGCATCCTCAAAAAAAATTGGATTATACATCCCAACTCTATCCCTTGGAAATAAAAAGGTAGCACCGAAGAAAGGAAAGAGCGAGATGGTGGTTTTTGTTGTTCCCGCGAAGCGAAGATCATTCGCCAAGCGAATGAAGTGGGTCAACCTCTTTTTGGCTTCGGCCAAACACTTTTTCTCGCTGGTCGAGCTTTCTACAAAAAAAGCGATGCGAGAACGTATTCTCTTATCTAAGCTTCGTCCCTGCGCATTCGCTCCCCCCATCGTAGATGGTTCAGCCACGCCCGGTGTCACGAAATGATTGAGAACTACGACGGGGTCGAAATGAATTTGGTTCTTTCTATTCAATAAGTATTGCATTACCGAATAATTCAAGGAGGGGCGCACTGCAGGGAGGGTCCTTTTAAATAGATGACCCGTCGGGCCGTCGGAGCGGGACTTCTTGGGGAAAAAGAACTTAAAAAACTTCGTTTTTCTGAAGGAGTCGTCATTTTCTATCAGGAACGCTATGTCATTTACAACCCCGGCGTATTTCGGATGCTTGAAGGCCCCGCTGACCCGAAGTGATTTAGAAAGATTCTTCTTTATCGATGGTGATCGGTCATGGTATCCATAGCGTTGCTTCTTTTTCGGCCAAATCCGAATTTCGTTTTGCTTCTCCCGGTCGTCGAGCCTGATCGGCTCGACTCTTTTCCCTGCCCTCCGGCCTCTCACTTCGTTTCGTTCTTCTTCTGTATTGTAGCTGGAATGAAGACACCCGATCGGCCCGACTTTCCCAAATGCCCACCACCGGCCCTTCCCCTTTCCGGGTCTGGATTTTTCGCGTCGTTTCAGTCGTCGTGGTCGACGGGGAAGAAAGAAATGAATGAATGTTCTTTTGGGAAAATGTATAAGAATACACCTACCGAGACGGAAGCCAAAGGTGAGTCTCGCAGGTGGACGTATCGAACCGAAATAAGATCTCAGATTGACATCTTGATACACTAATTTACCATAATAATAAATAGAGTCAATGGTGACTCCGCCGTGGGAATAGCCGCTTCTTTCTTGCTTGATAGAGGGGCTTCCATTCACCAACGCAGACTAAAAGTGCTCTCCGAACCGTGCTGGATAGTCACCCATCACACGGCTCTCAAACCCAACCTGTGGTGAATCCCGGGAGACAAGGTCAAAGCGCTTGATCCTTTGCCCCATACTTTGAGATGCTTCTCCCCGCCGATCAAGCAGCGACGCTGCTCGTGATAGGCTTAGCTTTAAGCCGCTATCGTTCGGTTCGAATAAGTCAAGTCCCCTCCGGTCGGTTCGCTCAGGTGGTCTTCCCTTATCTTCTCTAACGTTCAGAGTTGTTCTGGTTTAAAAAAGGAGCACCGGCCGAGCGCCCTGAATGAATAAGAAATGGACAGCAAAGGGAATCAATGATTCTTATTCAACCGAGTTGAAGTTAGCAACATGTCGATTACACACCGGAGGTTGGTAAGAACTGAGGGACAATGCCCCCCTAACCTAAGTGGGCCTACCAGCGAAACAACTGGTACTGGGTCGGGGGTGGGGGGTTGGTTTCGTGCAAGGCCTTCGCAGCAGGAAGAGGCAGTTGTCATTTGAAAGGAAAGGCCCTTTGTATAGGGTTCCAAACCTGCGCACCCTGATTCCAAATTTCTATGTTATTAGTCAAGCCTAAACTTATTGAAAACTAAAGCGCTAACGCTATAATAATAATTATTATTATAAAAATAGCAACCTTTCGCCTTATAAAACAAGTTTACTTACTAAAAAAAAAAGAAAGCGGCAACAAGCACCTTCTTTCTCAAAGTCAAGTTTCTCGCTTCTTGCTTTAGAAAGATTGCAGCGTTAGCGCTTCTTGACTAATAACATCATAGAAAGAGTCAAGGCTCCTCTCCTTTTCTACGAATCTACAACTCTCTTTACTGAGCGAGACTCCATCCATATCCCTACTAGTGGTTATATTGAACATTTTCCATTTTCTCATTTGTTTGACAGCCTAAACTAGGCTCCATTTTAGATAGGTTTTCGGTCTTAATAAAAAAAAAGGTCAGGGGCGCGTCGGAACGGTCGGTGGCTGCTTAGTCTCATCCGAGAGTCTAATCTCTTTGTACTTCTTTTTTATTTGAAAAAAAAAAGAAGGGGGTCGATTTAGGCTCCTTCCCTTCCACTGCATAGCTGCGCTAGCAGGTACTATGAGCCCTCTGTCCCACGCATCTAACCAGCTCGCGTGGTTCACCGGTTCCACCGAAAACTCTCATTTGTTGAAGCGGAGCATAGTGCGCTTTAGGCGCCGAGCGAGAAACGTCTCTTTCTTCTTTCGTTTCGGTTTATTCACTGATCTGAAACTTAGCACTTGTTTTCTTATTGATTCCAGGGGCGGCGGCGTTCTTGAATGAAGTCTATCCGAACCGAATTAGCACTTCTCAGATCAGGCTAGGCCTCTCCAGCAGAGCTGGGCGCCGGGGCCCTGGGTGCGCTAGCGATCGGCACATAGGGGGTGGTTGCCCGGCTTTCTCGGCCTGGTATCCTGCACCTCGCGTTCATGATATCCACATTCAACTGCGCCCCGGAGACACGGTCGAAGCACGCCCGCCCAGTGTGCTTCTTTCACGACATGCTCTGGTCCCGGGTGTCTTCAAGTGGTCTTCTAGCGTTAGAAGAAGTCGTGTCCGTCCCGGACATCTGCAACGTCCTCCCAAGCTTTTTTATTCAACATATATATAGGACAAACTGAAGGAAAAGACTGACCCATTCGGTGACTTTCGCGGTCGCCCTCACTGAACCGACTTGAATCTGAACTACGATTCAGATCGAGTCTTACCGAAATCGGATTTCCTTTTCGTGCCATATGCGCTTAGACTTTCTTTATTCCCCTTTTTTCTTCCCGGTTTAATATTTGTGGGACAGTCTCAGGTAGACAGTTTCTATGGGGCGTAGGCCTCCCAAAAGGTAACGGAGGCGTGCAAAGGTTTCCTCGTTGCATCTTTCCACACAGCATTGGTTCTGTCCCTTACCTTACCTTTATCGCCCGTCGGGCGTCAAGGTTCGCATTAGATCCCCTTATCTATCGTATTTTTGCCCCAACAAAAAGCCCAGAGCAAGGGCTGGGGGGGAAAGAATGCATTTCCGGAATCTCAATGTTGCCCCACCAAAAGACGAGAACCCAATGCCAATCGCTGATCTGTTAGTGGACAGAGCTTATGGGCAATAAATTCTGTCATTCATGGACGGTCACTTAGGGTATAACCTTCTTTTCATCTCCAAAGAGGACGAGGCGTTCCGTTGTCCGGGTGCTGTTGGACGGACGGACTATTCTGCTGGCAGGCGATGCCCTTCGGTCTGAATAACGCTATAGTTACCTACCGGCGAGCAATGAACCTCATCTTCCATTACTTTATTGTCAACATCGTAGAGGTGGTGTATATTGACGATGTAGTTGTGAAGTCTTTCCCTGTTTCGGGTTATTTGTCTGATCTCAAGACAGTGTTTGAGCGCGAGAACACGGCTTGAAGATGAACCCGTAAAAATGTGCATTTGGCGTAACAGCAGGAAACTTCCTTTAGTGCACAACAGAGGGGTTGAAATTGACAAGAAGAAATCGGGCCAGAAGTTGAAGAATGCCTCTCACACAGATGGACAGCAAAGAAGGCCTTCTAAGGCGGACTCTGGCTCTTTCATTTGTAAGAGTCCTCCTCAGGCACGAGATTGTCCGATGAAGGAGAAACTTGCTGGTTGCCGAGGACAAGAGGGAAGAACCCCTAGGGTGAATCCGTTACAGTTGCGGAAAGCGATCACCCATGAGAAGCCTACGTCTGCTGGGCTTATGTATGTTGAGATAGTGCTGAATGAGATGGCCACTCCGCTCGTGCGATGGTCGATACCGGCGCCACGAGACGAGGCTACTTCCAT